GTACATCAGGTCCTTTATATTTCAGGAGTCCTTTTTGTTTAAAAGGATTATCCTTGTCTTTGTTTATGTCTCGGGTTGGAACAAATTACTATAATCCGTCCCCGCCTACGGATCAAGCGACATTTTTCACAAATTTTACGAACGGAGGCCCTTATTTTCATATTTGTCACTCCCTTTCTTAATTCTGAATCTACTTAAATTGGAAGAAAATAAGTTTCTTAAAATTTCTAACTTTGGATTGTATCCCTACGAAAGAATCTTGAAATAAAAAAAGCACCCAATTCTTTGAGTTTTTACTTTTGAATATACTAAATATGCAAATTATATTTCTTTTAGTTGAATCATAATAACTTACCAAGAATTTTATTTTATTTACGGATAGTATATGTATAAAATTACGTTGAACCTTTCCCGAAGAAAAACCCAGAATCAGATTGAAATGAACTTGAAATATACAGACCGTTGAGACGTAGTTCAATAATTAAACTCTTGTGAATCCTTTTTTGTTCTTTCATTCCAGGTAAAACGGCTTTAAAGCAGCAACCAATCAAACAGGCATAAACATAATATTAGAAACCTACCTTATTACTCTTTCTTTTTCACAAATACGAAAGTTCCGCATATGATTTGGCTATCAGAAAGATTACCATATATAACACAAAATTTCCCCGCCGATTCCTTCTATTCGAGCTTCTCGGTCTGTCATTATCCCTCGAGAAGTAGAAAGAATTACTATTCCCATTCCGCCTAAAATTCTCGGAATTCGTTGATAATTAGAATAGATTCGTAGGCCGGGACGGCTGATCCGTTTTAAATTTAAAATGGTTCTATATGGTCCTTTCCTATTTCTCCTATGTCGTAGGGTTAAAACCAAAAAAAAATTATTGCTTTCCTGATGTTTTCTCACATTTTCAATAAAACCCTCTCGTAAAAGGATTTTAACAATATTTTCAGTAATGTTAGTAGATGGTATTCGAACTGTTCGTTTTTCATTCATGTCAGCATTTCGTATAGAGGTTATTATGTCAGCAATAGTGTCTTTACTCATGATAAACTAAGATTATTATTGCCCCTGAATTTTGATATAATCAACATGCTCTATTTCTTTTTTTTTTTTCTGAATTCATAAATATTTATGAATTTTAATTTAAAAGGTATATACGTGATATACAAACAATTTACTAAGTTTAATTTAAATTAATACATTTCATTCAAATATTAGAAAACTATAGCACGGCATTCCCTTATAATACTTCAGGTGCTAATGAAACAATTTTAGTGAAATTTAACTGTCTTAATTCCCGGGGGATTGCGCCAAAAATCCGGGTTCCCTTTGGATTTCCTTCTTGATCAATAACAACTGCAGCATTGTCATCATATCGGATTATCATACCGTTGTCCCGTTTGAGTTCTTTACAAGTACGTACAATTACAGCTCGGATCACTTCTGATCTTTCTAGAGGTGTATTCGGTACTGCTTCTTTGATTACAGCAACAATAACGTCACCAATACGAGCATATCGTCGATTACTAGCGCCTATGATTCGAATACACATCAATTCTCGGGCCCCGCTGTTATCCGCTACATTCAAATAGGTTTGAGGTTGAATCATATCTTTTTTTGATTGGTTTTGTATTTTTCAATGTAAAGTGTAAAAAAAAAAAAGAAATATTGTTTGTTCAAAACAAGAAACCTACAATTGTTTTTTTTTATCAAAAAAATTCTTTCCTTTTGTTATACATCCCTATCCTATACCGAAAGAATGAATTGAGTTCGTATAGGCATTTTTGATGCCGCTATTGAAATAGCCCTTCTGGCTATATTTTCTGCCACCCCGCTCATTTCATAAAGTATTCTGCCGGGTTTAACAACAGCTACCCAATATTCGGGAGATCCTTTCCCCGAACCCATACGCGTTTCTGTAGGTCTTAGGGTAACAGGTTTGTCTGGAAATATACGTACCCAGATTTTTCCGCCACGGCGTGCATTTCGTGTCATTGCTCGCCGCCCCGCTTCTATTTGTCTAGACGTGATCCAAGCGGGTTCAAGTGCTTGAAGAGCATATCTACCAAAGCAAATACGATTACCTCGATAAGATATTCCTTTCATTCTTCCTCTATGTTGTTTACGGAATCTGGTTCTTTTGGGGTTATAGTTGATGGTTGTTTATCAATTCCATCCATCTCTACTACAGAACCGGACATGAGAATTTCTTCTCATCCAGCTCCTCGCGAATTAAATGATTAAAAATAAAATACATGATGAATACTGAATTGGTAGATTCTTTTAAATTCCATTTAATAGATAGATAAAGATAATAGAATTTTTTTTTTATCTTTTAATTTGATATAGAATATAATTAATCATGTATTCTATTTATAGATAATGGAATTGGGGTATTATGTTATAATGAATCTTTAATTTTATTTTACTTTTTATTATCCTATCTAATTTATTAAAATTTCTAAAAAAAAAATTCGCGGGCGAATATTTACTCTT